CAATTGATCGTGTGAACCAAAAACCTATTAATAAATAGGAACACACTCCCACTAGCTCCCAACAAATAGAAATTTGTATCAAACACGCATACATCATCTTTTTCTTGAAGTGGATTTGACGATGAGAGATTCATTTGATATAATGATAAAGAACGGATTCCCGCATGCATCCATGGCTGACTGGTGAAAGCGCCCAACTCATAATTGGTAAAGTGGTAGGTTCAATCCCTACTGGATGCAGGCCATCCATCACAGGATGGCCTTTTTTACGTAGAACGGGTGAGACGTATGGATAGAGTCTATTTCTCCTATATATTGTAGGAAAGACAAAATTGGTAAAAAAAAAATTTACTTTTATCAGCAACGAATCGTAATACAAGCCCTTCCTTCTTTTTTTTTTTTCGAAAAAGATATATAATAGAAAGCGGATGGGAATGTTATAAATCCGATGCAAAATTGTAGTATTCATTTTCTTTTGGAAACAAAGAAACTTCGATCTATCCACATGAATCAATCAGATAATACTATGTGATTTCCACTGCTTCTATTGGTACTATTTACTTTGTTCGTTGTATGCATTGGAATGAATTCCTTTTGGGCATAATGGATTTGGATCTATTATCCAAATGGGTTTACTCCACCAGGAAATCTTTTCCATACAAACTCCCATCATTCTGTGAATTGGTATGAATTTGTAACAAATGCAATTTCTTCTGTAAGTATCGCTTCTTTTTTGTGGAATATGCATAGCATCTATTCTTTATGGATCTGTTGATTCCTATTTTGACTTCATAAATGAAATTCGTTTGTCAAAATGGGTTCTAAGAGAATGGTATTGCACCCAATCAATCGTATATGCAATATACAATTGGTCTTCCCGTAGAGCTTACATAGACTTTGTTTATACAAAAATTTGCACCAGGAGTATAAGGGTTTTGTCTTAACTTAGTTCTTTTTTTGATAGATGTGTAGTTGATGGAATTATCAATGGCGTTGGTATTGGAAGTTTCCTGATAGGGGAGGGGTTCCAATATATTGGAGGTGTACGAATTTCGTCTTACCCCCTTTTTTATTTATATTATCTTTATATGATACTTTCACTACATATTTGTTAATTCATTTTTTGCTTTTCTAAGAAAATGGGATCATTTCGAACTATAATCTATATATGGAATCGAGATGCGAAAAACAAAAAAGAATAAGAAAAAATGATGATTAGGGAAGTTTTTTTAGCCAGTCAAAAGTATAAAATATTACATATTCCATAGTATAAATAAGATATAAGAAAGAGTATATCTAAGATTCTAAATGGATAGGATAGTATTCTAAGATAAAAAAAAAAGTATTCCTATCTTAGGAAAAAGGATTCCATTATTTATGAAATGAAGTATAGAGAATGAATCAAAAGAACGATTTGTCAAAACATGTCTTTCACATAGAACAATCAAAATAAGTCACTTCTTTGTTTTTGAATGGCAGTTCCAAAAAAACGTACTTCTAGGTCAAAAAAACGTATTCGTAAAAATATTTGGAAGAAAAAGGGATATTTGGCTGCGGTGAAAGCTTTTTCTTTAGCTAAATCCATTTCGACGGGAAATTCCAAACATTTTTTGCCTAGTGTGGCAAAGAAACCAATCAAAAAACCTTGGAAGAGTCTGAATATGCCTAGACAACAAAAAAATGGATAAAAAAAGCAGGAATTCACATTCAGTCAAGAGATCTTGCATAATTATTCATTTCGGTTGTATTATGATAATATAGGTATAGGGACTCATTCATTATTCTATGGATAAAAAAAGCAGGAATTCACATTCAGTCAAGAGATCTTGCATAATTATTCATTTCGGTTGTATTATGATAATATAGGTATAGGGACTCATTCATTATTCTATGGATAAAAAAAGCAGGAATTCACATTCAGTCAAGAGATCTTGCATGATTATTCATTTCGGTTGTATTATGATTCTATAGATATAGGGACTCATTCATTATTCTATGGATAAAAAAAGCAGGAATTCACATTCAGTCCATAGAATTGATTCGTTGTTTCCTTTTTATAGACTCATAATTATTCTGTTTACCAAGTTTGAGTTTACTTAGTTTTAATAGATTTTGTTTTGCTATCCATGTTCTTTATTCTTTTCATGATTCTAAAATTCGAATTTGCGGCACCTAATACCAATTCACCTTCTCAAAAAATTCTTTATATAGATACATGTATAAGGATCTCCTTTTTATGTTATGAAAAGTACAGTGAAAGTATAATCTAGATTGCGTTTCTTTTTGATTTCTTAGGTCAATCAAAAATAGGTTTCACAAATCGGTTTTCTCCTATGTATATGGGTATACTCGAATTCATTCCATTGGATGGATGGAATGGTACCAAGCGAAATATTTGGATCAATCCTTTAGGCTTAGTGACCCCATCTGTAATAAAATACAGATGAAATTCCATTTCTTTTTCAATTCAATGAAAAAGAAAAGAGGAAGGAAGCTATAAGTCAGATATTTGGTTTAGTTTAGGAAGGCAGAATGTAATTCATTCGTATTTTGTTTTTTTTATGTTATTTATTTGTAATTCATTCGTATTTTGTTTTTTTTATGTTATTTATTTGTAATTCATTCGTATTTTGTTTTTTTTATGTTATTTATTTGTAATTCATTCGTATTTTGTTTTTTTTATGTTATTTATTTGTAATTCAATTATTTGTAAGTAATTGTTTTTGGATTCTCTCTGCTCAATGACCCTTTTTTTTTCCAGTTAGGAAAGGAGGGGGATTAGGAATAGGAAGAATCTTATTCTCAACAAAAACAAAAGGAGGTACCTTTTATATGAAAAATCCTATTTTTCGTGTTTGTCGTATTACGATAGTAGAGGCGATTCGTCAGTTTTGTAATACTGTTTCGTCCAAATTTGCTGCTTCTTTATTCGCTCCTTCTTTCATGAAACGCTCCCCCGTCGAGACGATTCGCCGTTTTTCAACTGCTTATGGGTTCAATTTCGTTTTCATGTCTATCATGAATTCCGTCTGGACTCTTGGGTTGTATTATGGATTTATTTCCACTGTTTCCATGGGCCCCTGCTATATACTTTTCATTCGAATCTGGATCCTCGAGAAAGAAAGTAACAAGAAGAAAAACTTTACCGCCGCAGCGGTGACCGGTTTTGTGACCGGACAATTTATGACAGTTCTCGCAATCTATTATGCACCTTTGCACAGGGCATTCCAAGGACCTCATAAAGTAGCGGTTGTTATTCCGGCAACCATTTTTATTTGGTTCATGCGAACCAATTTGGGCTCGACTTTGCACCCCTACTTCGAACACCGAAGTGGTTCGCCATTTCGTTTGATCCGAAACCGTCCAATAAACTTTCCCGATGATGAATCCATTATCATGCGGAAATTCGGGACTCCATGTATATTCCTGAATTCGATGCTGATCCCGATTCTCAACTATTTCGTTGTACCAAGCTCCATACCGGGCAGGTTAGTAGATGTTTACATGTTTCGATGTGACAACAAAATTGCGTTTGTCACAGGTAGTTTTTTTGGTTGGATCCTAGGGAATCTGTTAGTCATTCAATTGATTCGACTGATTTGGAATTGGATTCCATCTAAGAAATACAAGCACCTTGTGGTCGAATTCACCTATTCCGGAGCTAAAATATGGAATATTTTTTTATTGATCACTGTGATGGTCTACTGGGGCCGGATGCCATTTCCCGTTTTGACTCATCAACTGATACCGCAAGAAGAAGAAAGAGAAAGACGAGGCAAGCATCTTTCAGGTATAGATCCAAAAGAAAGAAAAGAAAAAAAAAGGGCCAAAAAAATTTCAGCAGAATGGCTAGAATGGGAGAAAAGGTTTGAAAAACAACCTCTTTTGACTTTTTTTTTCGATTATCGACGATGGACTCGTCCATTACGATATATCAAAAATCATGAATTCGAACAAGCTGTACGAAATCGAATGACACAATATTTTTTTGATGCATGTCCAAGTGATGGAAAACAAAGAATCTGTTTTACATATCCACCTAGTTTATCTATTTGGAGAGAAATCATAGAAAAAAGTCTCTCTACTTTTTCAGAAAGAAGAGAGCAAGAAATGTCTTTGGACACAACAGAAAAACGATCCCATGAAAACAAGGATCCATATCAGAATTGGGTTTCTACTAATGAACAAAAAAGACAGAACCTGAGCAATGAATTCATGGATCGAATCAAAGCTCTGGGAAAACAAGAAGGTTTTCTAGATGTGCTAGAAAAAAGGATGAGATTATACATTGATGAAAGGGAAGGAGGATATTTACCTGAACAATATGATCCCCTTTTAAATGGGCCATATCGTGGCGATTCATGTTTAAGGAAAGGGAATTTCCCAACTTCTACAAGGGGTTCCACAGAGAATTCGACTTTGAGAAGGAGAAATCCAATTCATAGCCTACTTCTTAACGAATTGGAAGATCAAAAGAATGAATTTGTTGACTCTGTTGATGAAGAATCATTATCAACACATATTGGTCATTCGCGAACTCCAATATCCCCAATCCGTGAATTTTCTTCGGAATATCCAACCCCAACCCATATGAAACACTTTGCTTCATCGACGGAAGAGGAAGGGATAGATTCCGAAAACGAGGAAGAAATAGATTCCGAAAACGAGGAAGAAATAGATTCCGAAAACGAGGAAGAAACGGAAGAACGTGAAGAAATCCATGAAAAAAGGAAAAAACGTGAAGAAATTGATGAAAAACTGGCAGAACGTGAAGAAATCCGTAAAGAAGTTCCTCGGTGGTCATACAAATTAATTGCGGAGTGGGAACTAGACGCAAACGACATAGAAGAAGAAGCCACACAAACAGAAGAAGAAGAAAAAGAAGGAAAAAGGAAAAAAGACAACGAAGACGAACAAGACGAACAGGCACAAAGGGAATATTATTATGACATTCGTTTAAAAAAAGGCAGACTTTTCCCAATTTATAATACTCAGCTGGAAATGAAGCTGCTGCAGAAAGAAAAAGAAGAAAAAGAAGCGAAGGAGAATGAGAATGAGAATGAGAAGAAGTGGGAGCGTTTCATGAAAGAAAGAGCGAATAAAGAAGCAGCAAATTCGGACGAAACAGAAGCATTCAAAAAAGAACAAAAACCCTCATGGTTCGAAAAGGTCCTAGACAGAAAATCCCCATTCCCATGGGTGAGAAAAAAAGTAAAAGAAGAAGAAGCATTCGAATTCGAAGAAGAACAAGAAGAAGAAGACGAAGAAGAAAAAGAACAACAAGAAGAAGAAGACGAAGGAGAAGACATAAATGTAGTCCGTTACTCACATCGACCGAGTTTTCGTCGGGGTCTAATCAAAGGATCCATGCGTAATCAAAGACGTAAAACAGGTTCTTGGAGAATGACTCAAGTCACTAAGCGCTCGGCCTTTTGTCTTTGTTTAGATAACATCAAAAAACAAACACTTTCCTCTCTCCTTTCTTTTGATTTTTCCAAAATCAAAAATTTGTTGAGATTTATTAAAAATAGTACAATGGAAGAAGCTGCAAAATCTTACTTGAAAAGACAGGTGAAACCAGAACGAATTGTGGAACTCGACTGTATAGAGCGAGCAGAACGCTGGGATAGGATTAATATGGGTCAAACAGTAAGGAGTTTGGCGTTACTATTTCACTCCTTTGTGAGAAAATACATTAAATTGCCTCTTTTGATCATAGCTAAAAATATTGGACGTATGCTATTATTGCAAATGCCCGAGTTGATCGAGGATTGGGAGGATTGGAAGAGAGAAATGCATGTTCTATGCACTTATACTGGTATTGAATTATCAGAAACAGAATTTCCCAAAGATTTCTTAAACGCTGGTCTTCAGATAAAAATTGTATTTCCTTTCCATCTGAAACCTTGGCAAGGGGTACAATTCTATTATAGAAGTGAAGCGGAGCAAAAGAACAGTGAAGCTAATCATTGTTTTTTGACGTTCGTGGGAACCGAAGCAAGAGTCCCATTTGATAAGGCACGAGTAATGCCCTCTTTTTTTAAACCTATTTTTGAGGAACTTAAACGAAGATATAGAAAAGTGAAAGAAAAATGTTTTGAATTTCTAGTGAAATTAGTGAAATTTCTAATTCTAAAAGTGTTAAACGTAAACTGGGACTGGGTTCCAAAAACAGTTGAATTTATAATAGAAGGAATCAAAAAAAGTAGAAAAGTTATCAAAAAAGTAATAATCAAAGGAATAGAAAAGATAGGAATAATCCAAGGGCTACCCTTTAACTTCAAGAACAAGAAAAAGAAATCAGTGGAAAATGAAACAAATTCCATAATTACTAATAAGGAGAATACCCAGGAATCAATCATTCCCATTCCATCCAGTAAAAATTATTTAAAGGAAATGAAAATGAAAGAGCTGATTGATAGGACAATCACAATCCGGAATCAAATAGAAGAGATCAAAAAGGAAAGAAACAAAATCATTCCAATTCCAGACCTAAATCGGATTAGTCCTAACAAGACAGACTTTCATGATCAAAAATCCAAATTATGGAAACATCTTTGGTTAAGATCCAAAAAAAGAAAGACCCGATTCATACGTAAATTCAATTGTTTTAGGAAATTATTCATGGAAGGAATATACACCGATCTCTTTCTATATATCATTCACATGGTCAGGATGAATGTACAACTTTTCGTTCAATCCATTCACAAGAAAATCAATCAAGAAGGAGCTGATAGTGCTGGAGAAATTGAGAGGCCCTTTCTATTTATAATAGAAAAATGGGAGAATCGATGGAAGAATATTCTTCGTAGTAAAGATTCCAATCCTTATTGGGACTTATCCTCCTTGTCTCAAGCATATGTGTTTTATAAAATCTCACAAGCTCCAATCAGTAACAGATATCACCTGAGATCTGTACTTCAATATAATGGAACTGATCTTTTTCTTAAAGATTCCATCAAGAAGTATCTTGAGACACAAGGAATAGGGATAGGGATCAAGAGGGATCAGTCTGGATGGTGGAAAAGCTGGTGGCCATTCAAGCATAAGCAAAGAGAAAAGCAAAGAGAAGAGTCTAGAATATGGAAAAGCTGGTTAAAGAGCCGTTCTCAATACAATGTATCTAAGACGAAATGGTCTAAGTTAGAACCTGAAAGGTGGCGAGAGGAAGCAAGTCAAAAGTGGCAGCGGCAAAAGAAAGCAAGTCAAAAGTGGCAGCGGCAATCAAAAGCAAGATATTTTTGTCCTATTGAAAATGAAAATTCCATGAACTGCAATTCCTATACAAATTTCTATCAAAAAGAAAAAGACCCATCCCTTCCTTATGGAAAACAAAAAGATTATGAAGCGATGAAAAACAAAGAAAAATGGAAAAAAAGCTACAGATATGATCTTTTATTACAGAAATATATAAACTGTGAGGACTTATCTATTTCTAAATTACCATTATCCGATTCCTATCGTTTCCATACACAGAAACCTAATGTACTAATGGATATAGATCTTAGTGATTATCTCACAACAACATATAATAAGAATAGGAAGACCAAATATTTCCATTGCGAAGTGTTCGATTTGCTAGATCTGTATAAAGATACGGAATCTTTTACCCCGATGGATATAGAGATTATGGAAAAAGGTATGAAAGAAAAAGGGAGTAGGAATAAAAAGTATAATAAGAATCTTTTATCTCCATCTCCCGTAACTCATAGAATTCAGCAAAAACTCGGCAATTTGTATAAAGAAAAAGGAATGAGTGCATTCGAATATTTTCTAATAAGATACTTGGGGGATTGGATGGGAATGAATTACCAAAGGATAAGTCGCCCCATGCCAAATTCCGAATATCCGTTCTTATCCAAATTGGGATTTGGAGTATTTGACGAGACATATCATGCATATAATACTAACCCATGTGCCATACCAACCCAATTGCTTTTTGCTGAAGATTCTGAATTAGACAAACAGAATCAAAAGAAACAAGATAGGAAAACGGATTCCACAAAATCAAAATCAAAGATTTTAGAAAAATTAGAATCAAAGATTTTAGAAAAATTAGAATCAGAGACTTCAGAAACCTATAAAAATCCTATAGAACAAACTCGGAAAGATTTGGACTTTCCAGATGGGCTGGTAGGGGAAGTAGGAGAATTGGTTTTACTTGTGCGAAGATATTCCCTTGTTCAAATCAAAACACTAGATTCTCGTTTTTTTCCAGACAGTAGCAAGAATCTAAAGATACTTTGTCACCTACTTAGATTAGGGAAAAACAATCCAAAATTTTCTAGAATGGCTTACGCCGCGGTAAGGAACAAAGAATTCTTGATGAGCAAGGTAAGGGACGATGACGATGTCAAAGAGGATAATAGACCTTTGATCCAAAGGATAATAGGAGGACGGCAAAAATGGGATCTCCAACCACTCCGTGCATTTAGCGACTGGGATAAAACATTGATTATGTATCAAATGATAAGTCTTTCCTTGCTCGATAAGAATAAACATCAAATGACTAAAAAATTCATAAAAGAAAAATATGTTGATAAGAAGGATCTTGAGAAATCCATTGATAGCAATCTATTTGGAAATGAAAACAACAATAATTATGATTTTCTTTTCCTTGTTCCTGAACATATTCTATCTACTCGACATCGTAGAAAATTGAGAATTCTAATGTGTTTCCATTCCCGGAGTCAGAATGTAGAAAACGGGATTTCCAATGAAAACGATGTAAAGAACTATAAACAATTTCGAAATGAGGATGAGTATACTAGAAATGAAGATGAGTATACTGATACAAATCCGTTAAGGAAATTCAAATTGTTTCTTTGGCCAAATTATCGATTAGAGGATTTAGCTTGTATGAATCGATATTGGTTTCATACCAATAATGGAAGTCGTTTTACTATGTTAAGGATACGTATGTATCCACGTTCCAAATAGACTGATGATACATGATCGTGATGGAATATCGTATCCGTTCGATCTAGAAGTGAATGGAAGGAATCCTCTTAGGTACAAAGAAATCGAAATTCTTCGATTTCGCGAATGCAGAAATGTATGATCTGATCTCTTTTTATCCAAAACCCATTTTTTGGATAAAAAGAGATCCCGATTTTTCTGTGTACCTGATGAAAACGACTAGTCTGATTATATTATGAAATCCACTAGGATTCTATTTATTATTATCCACTAGGATTCTATTTATTATTCCTGATCGGTAAATAGAAAAAAATAGAGATAAGAATCTGTTGATTTTATGGTGAAAAATTCATTCATTTCCGTTCTTCCACAAGAGAAAAAGGGGTCTATCGAATTTCAAGTATTTAGCTTCACTAATAAGATAAATAAACTGACTTTACACCTGGAATTGCACAAAAAAGATCTTTCATCTCAGAGAGGTCTTCGAATCATTCTGGGAAAACGTCAACGGTTACTAGCTTATTTGGAAAATAAAAATGAAGTACGTTATAAGAAATTAATCAGTCAACTGTCAAATGCATATTCATTCGGGAGCAAAAAACTCGTGAATTTGACTGAAAATGGGTCATAAATGGATATTCGAAATTCGTTTCTGAAGAAATTTCCATTATTAGTATTTTCTGATTTCTTGTTAATTAGTATTTTCTGATTTCTTGTTAGAAGATTCGATTGGATTAGTATAGGATTAGTATTCGAATGACTAGATATCAGAATGATTAGTCAGAATTCATTATTAGATTTTGCATTTTCATGAACCTCGTTTTGATAAATTCATGAAATAATGAATCGAGGAAAAAGATATGACTGTACCGGCTACAAGAAAAGATCTCATGATAGTCAATATGGGTCCTCAACACCCATCAATGCATGGTGTTCTTCGACTAATTGTGACTCTTGATGGTGAAGATGTTATTGACTGTGAACCCATATTAGGTTATTTACACAGGGGGATGGGATGGAAAAAATTGCGGAAAATCGGACAATTATACAATATCTCCCCTATGTCACACGTTGGGATTATTTAGCTACTATGTTCAGTTCACAGAGGCAATCACTGTAAATGCGCCAGAACGGTTGGGAAATATTCAGGTACCTCAAAGAGCCAGCTATATCAGAGTCATTATGCTGGAACTGAGTCGTATAGCTTCTCATTTATTATGGCTTGGACCCTTTATAGCGGATATTGGTGCACAGACTCCTTTTTTCTATATTTTCAGAGAAAGAGAATTGATATATGATCTATTCGAAGCTGCCACAGGTATGCGAATGATGCATAATTATTTCCGTATCGGAGGAGTAGCTGCGGATCTACCTTATGGATGGATAGAGAAATGTTTGGATTTCCGCGATGCTTTTTTAACAGCAGTTGCCGAATATCAAAAACTTATCACCCGTAATACCATTTTTTTGGAACGAGTTGAAGGAATAGGTGTGATTGGTGGGGAAGAAGCAATCAATTGGGGTTTATCAGGACCAATGTTACGAACCTACGGAATACAATGGGATCTTCGTAAAGTGGATGATTATGAGTGTTACAATGAATTCGATTGGGAAGTCCAATCGCAAAAGGAAGGAGATTCACTAGCTCGTTATTTAGTACGAATCGGTGAAATGACGGAATCCATCAAAATGATTCAACAGGCTTTAGAAGGAATTCCCGGGGGGCCCTATGGGCGACGCTTTGATAAGACAAAGAATTCGGAATGGAATGATTTGGAATACAGATTCCTTATTATAGAACAAGATCTCATAAGTAATGTTCAACAAATGGGTATTCATTTATCAATGGATTTCTTTCTTCCATTTGAACTAATTTCTATAATTCTTTTAGTTGCTTTGATAAGTGCAATTAGTATGGCTCATCAATAAGAAATACAAATTCTTAGAATTCTCAATCCAAATGAATTTCAAAAAGAAAAGCAAGGCTTCTTCTTTTTTTTTTTCGCAATAAAATAAAGATGAGTAGAAATCAAAGAATCTCGACGATTCGAGATGTACGAGTTATTATTAGTTTAAACGTACAAACTCAAGCCGCCATGGTGAAATTGGTAGACACGCTGCTCTTAGGAAGCAGTGCTAGCGCATCTCGGTTCGAATCCGAGTGGCGGCAGGCACGCTCTAATACAAAATAGAAAAAGAGCACAAGAAATCTTATAATGTATTCTAGATTCCATTCCGGATTTTTATTATGTAAGTAATGAAACTATATTCTTGTTTATGATATTTGTGACTCTCGAACATATATTTACTCATATCTCTTTTTCGATGATTTCCATTCTTATTATGATTCATTTGATGAATTTATTAGTTCACAAAATCATAGCGTTGGGTAATTCGACCAACAAGGGGATGGTAGCTACTTTTTTCTCTATAACGAGTTTTTTAGTTATCCGTTGGATTTCTTCGGGGCATTTTCCCTTAAGTAATTTATACGAATCGTTCATGTTCCTTTCGTGGAGTTTCCTTATTATTCACGGAATTCTGTATTTTAAAAATCAGAAAAAGAACAATGATTTAAGCGCAATAACCGCGCCAAGTGCTATTTTGACTCAAGCTTTCGCTACTTCTAGTCTTTCCACTGGAATGCATCCATCCGCAATATTAGTACCTGCTCTACAATCTCAGTGGTTACTAATGCATGTAAGTATGATGGTATTGAGCTATGCAGCTTTATTATTGGGATCCTTATTGTCAATTGCTCTTTTAGTAATTACATTTCGAAAAAACATTCCTATTTTCAAGGATAAGAATTTCGTAATTAGGTCATTGTTCTCTAGCGCAATTCACTTGAATGATCAGAAAAATACTTTCCAAACTACTGCTTTTTTGTCATTGAAAAATTATTATGAATATCAATTTACCAAAAAATTAGATTATTGGAGCTATCGTGTCATTAGTCTAGGGTTTCTCTTTTTAACCACAGGCATTCTTTCTGGAGCAGTATGGGCTAATGAAGCCTGGGGATCCTATTGGAATTGGGATCCAAAAGAAACTTGGGCATTTATTACTTGGACTATATACGCAATTTATTTACATACTAGAACAAACCAAAATTTTCAAGGTATTCCTTCGGCAATTGTAGCTTCTATAGGATTTCTTATCATTTGGATATGCTATTTTGGGGTGAATCTATTAGGAATAGGTTTACATAGTTATGGTTCATTCTCATTTCCATCTAGTTGAGTAAAATACTTATAAAACCCTTAAATAGGGAAGAAATTGGTTCCTATTTTATTTTCTATTATAGAATCGAAAGAGAATGGGTGTGAGTTCTTGAGAACCATTTCTCACTCAAAAAAGAGGGTGAAATGATTCTCAAAAATTCAAGATCTATCCCCTTTCGATGAAAATTCACTTATTTTTGGGGAGATTTATAGCGAACTAAAAATGGAATTCTTTTTCGACTGTCCATTGTATTTATCAAAACTATTTTAAAATTCGATATAACAGCTTGTATCTTCTCAGCTGATAGTGAGAAAATTTAATTGGTATCATTACAAAAAGTTCTTGCGGGCAAAAAGATAGAGATGAAAAAGAAAAATAGAAAATAAAAAAAGGAAGAAACCCACAAATATTGGATGGAAAAACTTTAAAATCTTTCATAGTAACAGGATACACTTTGACCATAAAAACCCATACTCTAAACAAATAGATTGTTCTGAGTACGGATTTTTGTCGGTAAAAAAAAAATAAAATGATTCACGAGTAGAATTTTTTGTAACGTATTAATAAGCTAGACCCATACTACGCGTTGTCTCATTGGATAAATAAACACGAACACTCAAAAAATCTGTTGGACAGGCAGATTCACATCTCTTACAACCTACACAGTCCTCAGTTCTTGGTGCAGAAGCAATTTGTTTAGCTTTGCATCCATTCCAAGGTATCATTTCCAACACATCCGTAGGGCAAGCTCGTACACATTGAGTACACCCTATACATGTATCATAAATTTTGACTGAATGTGACATGGAATAAATAATTAGTTTTGGAAAGAAATGATTTTGATCTGGTAAGAAAGTCGTCAATAGTCAATAAATAAAATTCTATGTTATAGGTACCAGACAAATCAGTGGTTTCCCAGAATTTTGAAGTCTTTCTGGATATGTTCATAAGAAAGATCCAATACACTTTCATTGATGGAAGAAAAACTACAAAAAAAAAAACAACTGGGGAAATTCATTTGGATTGAGAATTCTAAGAATTTGTATTTCTTATTGATGAGCCATACTAATTGCACTTATCAAAGCAACTAAAAGAATTATAGAAATTAGTTCAAATGGAAGAAAGAAATCCATTGATAAATGAATACCCATTTGTTGAACATTACTTATGAGATCTTGTTCTATAATAAGGAATCTGTATTCCAAATCATTCCATTCCGAATTCTTTGTCTTATCAAAGCGTCGCCCATAGGGCCCCCCGGGAATTCCTTCTAAAGCCTGTTGAATCATTTTGATGGATTCCGTCATTTCACCGATTCGTACTAAATAACGAGCTAGTGAATCTCCTTCCTTTTGCGATTGGACTTCCCAATCGAATTCATTGTAACACTCATAATCATCCACTTTACGAAGATCCCATTGTATTCCGTAGGTTCGTAACATTGGTCCTGATAAACCCCAATTGATTGCTTCTTCCCCACCAATCACACCTATTCCTTCAACTCGTTCCAAAAAAATGGTATTACGGGTGATAAGTTTTTGATATTCGGCAACTGCTGTTAAAAAAGCATCGCGGAAATCCAAACATTTCTCTATCCATCCATAAGGTAGATCCGCAGCTACTCCTCCGATACGGAAATAATTATGCATCATTCGCATACCTGTGGCAGCTTCGAATAGATCATATATCAATTCTCTTTCTCTGAAAATATAGAAAAAAGGAGTCTGTGCACCAATATCCGCTATAAAGGGTCCAAGCCATAATAAATGAGAAGCTATACGACTCAGTTCCAGCATAATGACTCTGATATAGCTGGCTCTTTGAGGTACCTGAATATTTCCCAACCGTTCTGGCGCATTTACAGTGATTGCCTCTGTGAACTGAACATAGTAGCTAAATAATCCCAACGTGTGACATAGGGGAGATATTGTATAATTGTCCGATTTTCCGCAATTTTTTCCATCCCATCCCCCTGTGTAAATAACCTAATATGGGTTCACAGTCAATAACATCTTCACCATCAAGAGTCACAATTAGTCGAAGAACACCATGCATTGATGGGTGTTGAGGACCCATATTGACTATCATGAGATCTTTTCTTGTAGCCGGTACAGTCATATCTTTTTCCTCGATTCATTATTTCATGAATTTATCAAAACGAGGTTCATGAAAATGCAAAATCTAATAATGAATTCTGACTAATCATTCTGATATCTAGTCATTCGAATACTAATCCTATACTAATCCAATCGAATCTTCTAACAAGAAATCAGAAAATACTAATTAACAAGAAATCAGAAAATACTAATAATGGAAATTTCTTCAGAAACGAATTTCGAATATCCATTTATGACCCATTTTCAGTCAAATTCACGAGTTTTTTGCTCCCGAATGAATATGCATTTGACAGTTGACTGATTAATTTCTTATAACGTACTTCATTTTTATTTTCCAAATAAGCTAGTAACCGTTGACGTTTTCCCAGAATGATTCGAAGACCTCTCTGAGATGAAAGATCTTTTTTGTGCAATTCCAGGTGTAAAGTCAGTTTATTTATCTTATTAGTGAAGCTAAATACTTGAAATTCGATAGACCCCTTTTTCTCTTGTGGAAGAACGGAAATGAATGAATTTTTCACCATAAAATCAACAGATTCTTATCTCTATTTTTTTCTATTTACCGATCAGGAATAATAAATAGAATCCTAGTGGATAATAATAAATAGAATCCTAGTGGATTTCATAATATAATCAGACTAGTCGTTTTCATCAGGTACACAGAAAAATCGGGATCTCTTTTTATCCAAAAAATGGGTTTTGGATAAAAAGAGATCAGATCATACATTTCTGCATTCGCGAAATCGAAGAATTTCGATTTCTTTGTACCTAAGAGGATTCCTTCCATTCACTTCTAGATCGAACGGATACGATATTCCATCACGATCATGTATCATCAGTCTATTTGGAACGTGGATACATACGTATCCTTAACATAGTAAAACGACTTCCATTATTGGTATGAAACCAATATCGATTCATACAAGCTAAATCCTCTAATCGATAATTTGGCCAAAGAAACAATTTGAATTTCCTTAACGGATTTGTATCAGTATACTCATCTTCATTTCTAGTATACTCATCCTCATTTCGAAATTGTTTATAGTTCTTTACATCGTTTTCATTGGAAATCCCGTTTTCTACATTCTGACTCCGGGAATGGAAACACATTAGAATTCTCAATTTTCTACGATGTCGAGTAGATAGAATATGTTCAGGAACAAGGAAAAGAAAATCATAATTATTGTTGTTTTCATTTCCAAATAGATTGCTATCAATGGATTTCTCAAGATCCTTCTTATCAACATATTTTTCTTTTATGAATTTTTTAGTCATTTGATGTTTATTCTTATCGAGCAAGGAAAGACTTATCATTTGATACATAATCAATGTTTTATCCCAGTCGCTAAATGCACGGAGTGGTTGGAGATCCCATTTTTGCCGTCCTCCTATTATCCTTTGGATCAAAGGTCTATTATCCTCTTTGACATCGTCATCGTCCCTTACCTTGCTCATCAAGAATTCTTTGTTCCTTACCGCGGCGTAAGCCATTCTAGAAAATTTTGGATTGTTTTTCCCTAATCTAAGTAGGTGACAAAGTATCTTTAGATTCTTGCTACTGTCTGGAAAAAAACGAGAATCTAGTGTTTTGATTTGAACAAGGGAATATCTTCGCACAAGTAAAACCAATTCTCCTACTTCCCCTACCAGCCCATCTGGAAAGTCCAAATCTTTCCGAGTTTGTTCTATAGGATTTTTATAGGTTTCTGAAGTCTCTGATTCTAATTTTTCTAAAATCTTTGATTCTAATTTTTCTAAAATCTTTGATTTTGATTTTGTGGAATCCGTTTTCCTATCTTGTTTCTTTTGATTCTGTTTGTCTAATTCAGAATCTTCAGCAAAAAGCAATTGGGTTGGTATGGCACATGGGTTAGTATTATATGCATGATATGTCTCGTCAAATACTCCAAATCCCAATTTGGATAAGAACGGATATTCGGAATTTGGCATGGGGCGACTTATCCTTTGGTAATTCATTCCCATCCAATCCCCCAAGTATCTTATTAGAAAATATTCGAATGCACTCATTCCTTTTTCTTTATACAAATTGCCGAGTTTTTGCTGAATTCTATGAGTTACGGGAGATGGAGATAAAAGATTCTTATTATACTTTTTATTCCTACTCCCTTTTTCTTTCATACCTTTTTCCATAATCTCTATATCCATCGGGGTAAAAGATTCCGTATCTTTATACAGATCTAGCAAATCGAACACTTCGCAATGGAAATATTTGGTCTTCCTATTCTTATTATATGTTGTTGTGAGATAATCACTAAGATCTATATCCATTAGTACATTAGGTTTCTGTGTATGGAAACGATAGGAATCGGATAATGGTAATTTAGAAATAGATAAGTCCTCACAGTTTATATATTTCTGTAATAAAAGATCATATCTGTAGCTTTTTTTCCATTTTTCTTTGTTTTTCATCGCTTCATAATCTTTTTGTTTTCCATAAGGAAGGGATGGGTCTTTTTCTTTTTGATAGAAATTTGTATAGGAATTGCAGTTCATGGAATTTTCATTTTCAATAGGACAAAAATATCTTGCTTTTGATTGCCGCTGCCACTTTTGACTTGCTTTCTTTTGCCGCTGCCACTTTTGACTTGCTTCCTCTCGCCACCTTTCAGGTTCTAACTTAGACCATTTCGTCTTAGATACATTGTATTGAGAACGGCTCTTTAACCAGCTTTTCCATATTCTAGACTCTTCTCTTTGCTTTTCTCTTTGCTTATGCTTGAATGGCCACCAGCTTTTCCACCATCCAGACTGATCCCTCTTGATCCCTATCCCTATTCCTTGTGTCTCAAGATACTTCTTGATGGAATCTTTAAGAAAAAGATCAGTTCCATTATATTGAAGTACAGATCTCAGGTGATATCTGTTACTGATTGGAGCTTGTGAGATTTTATAAAACACATATGCTTGAGACAAGGAGGATAAGTCCCAATAAGGATTGGAATCTTTACTACGAAGAATATTCTTCCATCGATTCTCCCATTTTTCTATTATAAATAGAAAGGGCCTCTCAATTTCTCCAGCACTATCAGCTCCTTCTTGATTGATTTTCTTGTGAATGGATTGAACGAAAAGTTGTACATTCATCCTGACCATGTGAATGATATATAGAAAGAGATCGGTGTATATTCCTTCCATGAATAATTTCCTAAAACAATTGAATTTACGTATGAATCGGGTCTTTCTTTTTTTGGATCTTAACCAAAGATGTTTCCATAATTTGGATTTTTGATCATGAAAGTCTGTCTTGTTAGGACTAATCCGATTTAGGTCTGGAATTGGAATGATTTTGTTTCTTTCCTTTTTGATCTCTTCTATTTGATTCCGGATTGTGATTGTCCTATCAATCAGCTCTTTCATTTTCATTTCCTTTAAATAATTTTTACTGGATGGAATGGGAATGATTGATTCCTGGGTATTCTCCTTATTAGTAATTATGGAATTTGTTTCATTTTCCACTGATTTCTTTTTCTTGTTCTTGAAGTTAAAGGGTAGCCCTTGGATTATTCCTATCTTTTCTATTCCTTTGATTATTACTTTTTTGATAACTTTTCTACTTTTTTTGATTCCTTCTATTATAAATTCAACTGTTTTTGGAACCCAGTCCCAGTTTACGTTTAACACTTTTAGAATTAGAAATTTCACTAATTTCACTAGAAATTCAAAACATTTTTCTTTCACTTTTCTATATCTTCGTTTAAGTTCCTCAAAAATAGGTTTAAAAAAAGAGGGCATTACTCGTGCCTTATCAAATGGGACTCTTGCTTCGGTTCCCACGAACGTCAAAAAACAATGATTAGCTTCACTGTTCTTTTGCTCCGCTTCACTTCTATAATAGAATTGTACCCCTTGCCAAGGTTTCAGATGGAAAGGAAATACAATTTTTATCTGAAGACCAGCGTTTAAGAAATCTTTGGGAAATTCTGTTTCTGATAATTCAATACCAGTATAAGTGCATAGAACATGCATTTCTCTCTTCCAATCCTCCCAATCCTCGATCAACTCGGGCATTTGCAATAATAGCATACGTCCAATATTTTTAGCTATGATCAAAAGAGGCAATTTAATGTATTTTCTCACAAAGGAGTGAAATAGTAACGCCAAACTCCTTACTGTTTGACCCATATTAATCCTATCCCAGCGTTCTGCTCGCTCTATACAGTCGAGTTCCACAATTCGTTCTGGTTTCACCTGTCTTTTCAAGTAAGATTTTGCAGCTTCTTCCATTGTACTATTTTTAATAAATCTCAACAAATTTTTGATTTTGGAAAAATCAAAAGAAAGGAGAGAGGAAAGTGTTTGTTTTTTGATGTTATCTAAACAAAGACAAAAGGCCGAGCGCTTAGTGACTTGAGTCATTCTCCAAGAACCTGTTTTACGTCTTTGATTACGCATGGATCCTTTGATTAGACCCCGACGAAAACTCGGTCGATGTGAGTAACGGACTACATTTATGTCTTCTCCTTCGTCTTCTTCTTCTTGTTGTTCTTTTTCTTCTTCGTCTTCTTCTTCTTGTTCTTCTTCGAATTCGAATGCTTCTTCTTCTTTTACTTTTTTTCTCACCCATGGGAATGGGGATTTTCTGTCTAGGACCTTTTCGAACCATGAGGGTTTTTGTTCTTTTTTGAATGCTTCTGTTTCGTCCGAATTTGCTGCTTCTTTATTCGCTCTTTCTTTCATGAAACGCTCCCACTTCTTCTCATTCTCATTCTCATTCTCCTTCGCTTCTTTTTCTTCTTTTTCTTTCTGCAGCAGCTTCATTTCCAGCTGAGTATTATAAATTGGGAAAAGTCTGCCTTTTTTTAAACGAATGTCATAATAATATTCCCTTTGTGCCTGTTCGTCTTGTTCGTCTTCGTTGTCTTTTTTCCTTTTTCCTTCTTTTTCTTCTTCTTCTGTTTGTGTGGCTTCTTCTTCTATGTCGTTTGCGTCTAGTTCCCACTCCGCAATTAATTTGTATGACCACCGAGGAACTTCTTTACGGATTTCTTCACGTTCTGCCAGTTTTTCATCAATTTCTTCACGTTTTTTCCTTTTTTCATGGATTTCTTCACGTTCTTCCGTTTCTTCCTCGTTTTCGGAATCTATTTCTTCCTCGTTTTCGGAATCTATTTCTTCCTCGTTTTCGGAATCTATCCCTTCCTCTTCCGTCGATGAAGCAAAGTGTTTCATATGGGTTGGGGTTGGATATTCCGAAGAAAATTCACGGATTGGGGATATTGGAGTTCGCGAATGACCAATATGTGTTGATAATGATTCTTCATCAACAGAGTCAACAAATTCATTCTTTTGATCTTCCAATTCGTTAAGAAGTAGGCTATGAATTGGATTTCTCCTTCTCAAAGTCGAATTCTCTGTGGAACCCCTTGTAGAAGTTGGGAAATTCCCTTTCCTTAAACATGAATCGCCACGATATGGCCCATTTAAAAGGGGATCATATTGTTCAGGTAAATATCCTCCTTCCCTTTCATCAATGTATAATCTCATCCTTTTTTCTAGCACATCTAGAAAACCTTCTTGTTTTCCCAGAGCTTTGATTCGATCCATGAATTCATTGCTCAGGTTCTGTCTTTTTTGTTCATTAGTAGAAACCCAATTCTGATATGGATCCTTGTTTTCATGGGATCGTTTTTCTGTTGTGTCCAAAGACATTTCTTGCTCTCTTCTTTCTGAAAAAGTAGAGAGACTTTTTTCTATGATTTCTCTCCAAATAGATAAACTAGGTGGATATGTAAAACAGATTCTTTGTTTTCCATCACTTGGACATGCATCAAAAAAATATTGTGTCATTCGATTTCGTACAGCTTGTTCGAATTCATGATTTTTGATATATCGTAATGGACGAGTCCATCGTCGATAATCGAAAAAAAAAGTCAAAAGAGGTTGTTTTTCAAACCTTTTCTCCCATTCTAGCCATTCTGCTGAAATTTTTTTGGCCCTTTTTTTTTCTTTTCTTTCTTTTGGATCTATACCTGAAAGATGCTTGCCTCGTCTTTCTCTTTCTTCTTCTTGCGGTATCAGTTGATGAGTCAAAACGGGAAATGGCATCCGGCCCCAGTAGACCATCACAGTGATCAATAAAAAAATATTCCATATTTTAGCTCCGGAATAGGTGAATTCGACCACAAGGTGCTTGTATTTCTTAGATGGAATCCAATTCCAAATCAGTCGAATCAATTGAATGACTAACAGATTCCCTAGGATCCAACCAAAAAAACTACCTGTGACAAACGCAATTTTGTTGTCACATCGAAACATGTAAACATCTACTAACCTGCCCGGTATGGAGCTTGGTACAACGAAATAGTTGAGAATCGGGATCAGCATCGAATTCAGGAATATACATGGAGTCCCGAATTTCCGCATGATAATGGATTCATCATCGGGAAAGTTTATTGGACGGTTTCGGATCAAACGAAATGGCGAACCACTTCGGTGTTCGAAGTAGGGGTGCAAAGTCGAGCCCAAATTGGTTCGCATGAACCAAATAAAAATGGTTGCCGGAATAACAACCGCTACTTTATGAGGTCCTTGGAATGCCCTGTGCAAAGGTGCATAATAGATTGCGAGAACTGTCATAAATTGTCCGGTCACAAAACCGGTCACCGCTGCGGCGGTAAAGTTTTTCTTCTTGTTACTTTCTTTCTCGAGGATCCAGATTCGAATGAAAAGTATATAGCAGGGGCCCATGGAAACAGTGGAAATAAATCCATAATACAACCCAAGAGTCCAGACGGAATTCATGATAGACATGAAAACGAAATTGAACCCATAAGCAGTTGAAAAACGGCGAATCGTCTCGACGGGGGAGCGTTTCATGAAAGAAGGAGCGAATAAAGAAGCAGCAAATTTGGACGAAACAGTATTACAAAACTGACGAATCGCCTCTACTATCGTAATACGACAAACACGAAAAATAGGATTTTTCATATAAAAGGTACCTCCTTTTGTTTTTGTTGAGAATAAGATTCTTCCTATTCCTAATCCCCCTCCTTTCCTAACTGGAAAAAAAAAGGGTCATTGAGCAGAGAGAATCCAAAAACAATTACTTACAAATAATTGAATTACAAATAAATAACATAAAAAAAACAAAATACGAATGAATTACAAATAAATAACATAAAAAAAACAAAATACGAATGAATTACAAATAAATAACATAAAAAAAACAAAATACGAATGAATTACAAATAAATAACATAAAAAAAACAAAATACGAATGAATTACATTCTGCCTTCCTAAACTAAACCAAATATCTGACTTATAGCTTCCTTCCTCTTTTCTTTTTCATTGAATTGAAAAAGAAATGGAATTTCATCTGTATTTTATTACAGATGGGGTCACTAAGCCTAAAGGATTGATCCAAATATTTCGCTTGGTACCATTCCATCCATCCAATGGAATGAATTCGAGTATACCCATATACATAGGAGAAAACCGATTTGTGAAACCTATTTTTGATTGACCTAAGAAATCAAAAAGAAACGCAATCTAGATTATACTTTCACTGTACTTTTCATAACATAAAAAGGAGATCCTTATACATGTATCTATATAAAGAATTTTTTGAGAAGGTGAATTGGTATTAGGTGCCGCAAATTCGAATTTTAGAATCATGAAAAGAATAAAGAACATGGATAGCAAAACAAAATCTATTAAAACTAAGTAAACTCAAACTTGGTAAACAGAATAATTATGAGTCTATAAAAAGGAAACAACGAATCAATTCTATGGACTGAATGTGAATTCCTGCTTTTTTTATCCATAGAATAATGAATGAGTCCCTATATCTATAGAATCATAATACAACCGAAATGAATAATCATGCAAGATCTCTTGACTGAATGTGAATTCCTGCTTTTTTTATCCATAGAATAATGAATGAGTCCCTATACCTATATTATCATAATACAACCGAAATGAATAATTATGCAAGATCTCTTGACTGAATGTGAATTCCTGCTTTTTTTATCCATAGAATAATGAATGAGTCCCTATACCTATATTATCATAATACAACCGAAATGAATAATTATGCAAGATCTCTTGACTGAATGTGAATTCCTGCTTTTTTTATCCATTTTTTTGTTGTCTAGGCATATTCAGACTCTTCCAAGGTTTTTTGATTGGTTTCTTTGCCACACTAGGCAAAAAATGTTTGGAATTTCCCGTCGAAATGGATTTAGCTAAAGAAAAAGCTTTCACCGCAGCCAAATATCC